CAACGTATAATAAATAAAATGAATTTCATGTTTTTTCTTACCTATGCATAGAAAATATAGAGTTTTGCATATTTATATATCTCCCGAGGATCCTTTTTTACTAAAATAAAAATCGACGGATCGGATTATAAATTATAACGAATTTTGGGGAATTTATAACCTGAAAAACTCTTTATTTATTTTTTTTTTTTTTTGTTAAATTTAGTAAAGTAAAATGAAAAAATTAAAGGATAGGTGCAGAGACTCAAAAGTTATAAGTATAAAACAAGAAAAAAAGATAATAAAAGAAGAATAACATATCATATATATTTCATGTAGAAATATGAATAAATCATTTAGTTAGTTCTACACTCTTTGCACTTTATTATATATACTCACTTAGATATACTTAGTATATTTATATACGACTTTTAATGATTATAAGAAATATTTCTAATAACTAATAATAACTAACTTTTAATGATTATAAGAAATATTTTTAATAACTAATAATAACTAATAATAGAATAAAATAATTAAAATTAATATAATTAAATATTAATTAATTAATATAATAAATAATATAATAAAAATAATATAATAAATATATAATAAATAATATAATAAAGAAAATAAATATAAATTAAATAAAATTAAATAATTAAAATAATATTAATTAATATAATAATATAATTTTATAATAATAAATAATAATAAATTAATAATAATATAATAATATATAATTAAAATAATTATAATTAAAATAATAGAAAATAATATATAATTTTTAATTATAATTAAAATAAAAAAATAAATATAATATAAATTAAATTATATAAATTATAAATTAAATTATATAAATTAATAAATTAGAAATTCATTTATATTATAAATATATTATAAATGAATAAATTAGAAATTATTATATAACTTATTAAATTAATAAATAATTTATATTAATAAAAGAATATAATATAATTAAAATTGAATATAATTCAAAAATGAAATAGTAAATAGAATAAAATAATAAAATTAAATAAAAAATAACAGGCACAAATACAAATATCAAATCGAGGTACCCATTCTATGACAATTCTCAACAACTTACCCCCCATTTTTGTGCCTTTAGTAGGCTTAGTATTTCCGGCAATTACGATGGCTTCTTTATCTCTTCATGTTCAAAAAAACAAGATTTTTTAGATCCGATTAGGTCTGATAGGGATAGATTTCATTTATTTATTTATTTTTTCAAGACTTAGACTTGGATCATAATACAGATATCTATTTAGTTTAGTAAAATATGATATAACATGCAGACAGCTCCCCTCAAATATAAATGAAAATGAAAGGGTTTTTATGCAGGTGTAAATATGATCTAGATCTATAAGTAACTAGGCTATTTGAAAATAAATCGAGACTGTGGCGGATACCTGAAAGAAATGCAAAGCTGATATTTTTATATATGTGCAGATATGGGATTATATGAGGAGGCCGGGCTCTCTTTTTTTAATCTAACAAATTCGACGAATTCCTCCTAAAGATTCACATCAGAATAATGCGAGTTGGTGAAAGTTACTTCGGAAAAAAAAAAAAGAAAGTCAAATTCATTTGGGCGAGTTTCCCACTTCAAATAAAAAGCAACTGGATCTAGTATGAGTTGGCGATCAGAACGTATATGGATAGAACTTATAATGGGGTCTCGAAAAACAAGTAATTTCTGCTGGGCCTTTATACTTTTTTTAGGTTCATTGGGATTTTTTTTGGTTGGAATTTCCAGTTATCTTGGCAGAAATTTGATATCTTTATTTCCGTCTCAGCAAATCATTTTTTTTCCACAAGGAATCGTGATGTCTTTCTATGGGATTGCAGGTCTATTTATTAGTTCGTATTTGTGGTCCACAATTTTTTGGAATGTAGGTAGTGGTTATGATCGATTCGATAGAAAAGAAGAAATAGTGTGTATTTTTCGCTGGGGATTTCCTGGAAAAAATCGTCGCATCTTACTCCGATTCCTTATGAAAGATATTCAGTCTATTAGAATAGAAGTTAAAGAGGGTATTTATGCTCGGCGTGTCCTTTATATGGAAATCAGAGGCCGGGGGTCCATTCCGTTGGCTCGTACTGATGAGAATTTGACTCCACGAGAGATTGAGAAAAAAGTTGCGGAATTGGCCTATTTTTTGCGTGTACCAATTGAAGTATTTTGAAGTATTTTGAAATGAGCTGAATAATGAACATTTTCTTAGCAGGAGCGAAAAAATCCAAGAGTCTTCCTTTTTCGAAATATTTGTTTTGTTGATAGAACGGAATTCTTTCATCTAGAAATCCGAATTTGAGCAATTGATATACCTAGAAACAATATATATATATATTTTTGATTTTTTCAAAAGTCAAGGACTAACCACTAACTCACAAATCAAAAATGGGGAATAGATTCATAACATAAGTCCGAAGCCGCGTAATAGAACTTATGTTTAATCGAAATATTAGATCATATAAAATCGATAAACGAGGTGGGTTCATTAAAAATTCACAGACGAAAAAATGCAAAAAAAAAAAATTATTCCTTTTCTATATCTTACATCTATAGTTTTTTTACCCTGGTGGATCTCTTTTTTATTTAATAAAAGTTTGGAATCGTGGGTTATTAATTGGTGTAATACTAGTAAATCCGAAACTTTTTTAAATGATATCCAAGAAAAAGGTATTCTAGAAAAATTCATAGAATTTGAGGAACTCGTTCGCTTGGACGAAATGATAAAGGAATATCCGGAAACACATCTACAAGAGTTTCGTATCGGAATCCACAAAGAAACGATCCAATTGATCAAGATGCACAATGAGAATCATATCCATACGATTTTGCACTTTTCGGCAAATATAATCTGTTTCGTTATTCTAAGTGGTTATTCTATTTTAAGTAATGAAGAACTTATTCTTTTTAATTCTTGGGTTCAAGAATTCCTATATAACCTAAGCGACACAATAAAAGCTTTTTCCATTCTTTTATTAACCGATTTATGTATAGGATTCCATTCACCCCACGGCTGGGAACTAATGATTGGCTCTGTCTACAAAGATTTTGGGTTTGCTCATAAAGATCAAATTATATCTGGCCTTGTTTCCACTTTTCCAGTCATCCTTGATACAATTTTTAAATATTGGATTTTCCGTTATTTAAATCGCGTATCTCCGTCACTTGTAGTGATTTATCATTCAATGAATGACTGAAAAATGATCCATGAATCCAATTAGAATGTTTGTTATTTTGTACATAAGCAAAACATTCAAAATCTTACTTTACTATATATTTTTCTATATATAATATATATTTTCTATTTCTATTCTATATTCTATATATTATTTCTATTCTATATTCTATTCTATATTCTATATATAATATATATTTCTTTTTTCTATACATCCAAGGGGTTCTATTTTCGACTATATTTTCTATTTTAGTATATTTTAGTAGTAAAAAAATTTCAGTAAATAGCAGTATCGTAGATAGGGAACTATACTAGCGACCTACCTAATTTTATTGTAGAAATTTTCAGGATCAATGATTGGACCATGCAAACTAGAAAGACTTTTTCTTGGATAAAGGGAGAGATTACTCGTTCCATTTACGTATCGCTCATGATATATACAATAACTTGGGCATCCACTTCAAATGCATATCCCATTTTTGCACAGCAGGGTTATGAAAATCCACGCGAAGCAACCGGCCGTATTGTATGTGCCAATTGCCATTTAGCTAATAAACCCGTGGATATTGAAGTTCCACAAGCGGTACTTCCTGATACTGTATTTGAAGCAGTTGTTCGAATTCCTTATGATATGCAACTAAAACAGGTTCTTGCTAATGGGAAAAAGGGGACTTTGAATGTGGGGGCTGTTCTTATTTTACCCGAGGGGTTTGAATTAGCCCCTCTTAATCGTATTTCGCCCGAGATGAAAGAAAAGATGGGAAATCTGTCTTTTCAGAGTTATCGCCCCACAAAAAAAAATATTCTTGTGATAGGTCCTGTGCCTGGTCAGAAATATAGTGAAATTACCTTTCCTATTCTTTCTCCGGACCCCGCTACTAAAAAAGATGTTCACTTTTTAAAATATCCCATATATGTAGGCGGAAACAGGGGAAGGGGTCAGATTTATCCCGACGGGAGCAAGAGTAACAATACGGTTTATAATGCTACAGCAGCAGGTATAGTAAGCAAGATCATACGAAAAGAAAAAGGGGGGTACGAAATAACCATAACGGATGCGTCAGAGGGACGGCAAGTGATTGATATTATACCTCCAGGACCAGAACTTCTTGTTTCAGAAGGCGAATCCATCAAACTTGATCAACCATTAACGAGTAATCCTAATGTGGGTGGATTTGGTCAGGGGGATTCAGAGATAGTACTTCAAGACCCATTACGTGTCCAAGGCCTTTTGTTCTTCTTGGCATTGGTTATTTTGGCACAAATCTTTTTGGTTCTTAAAAAGAAACAGTTTGAGAAGGTTCAATTGTCCGAAATGAATTTCTAGATCTGTAAATTTATTAAATCAAGTTCTTAAAACGAATAAAAGTTGGTAATTATATATGATAAAAAAATGGAAAACAGAGCTTTTTCCATTTTTTTATACCGGATTTTGGGAATTATTTGTACCGCATTTCTAGTCATAATATGTATATTGGTAAGAAGACTATTTGACTTTATCCCCTCTTTTCTTTTGTGTTTTTTTAATCTAATTTTTTGAATCTAAATATAAATAAAATTGGAGCGGTGTGATTATCTTATTATTGTCAGATTTAACTGTCATAGAGTGGATCAATAGCTTTTTTTCTATTCTAATAGAATCAAATTTAACTAGATACTAGGCAAGCATAAGCATAAGATAAGTAAGCGGAAAAGCAAAGGCTAAATGAGGGAAGGGAGAACAAAGGATTCTAGGAAGTATTATTTTTTTTGTCTTCCTAGTCTTCGACACAAGAAAGGAAATTTTTCACATCCCTTTCTTGTGTCCAAATA